AGTGGAAAAAAGACGTCAAATTGCAAATTTGAAGATGTATAGAATACTAAAGCTTGGGAATCATAAGTTAGGATGGGTAGAATTCTACATGAGTAGTTCTATCAAAACTATCCTTTTTATCAGGCACCATACTCATGTATGAGGTTAATAATAAAGTTACGCTAAATGATTATAAAAAGTATTTATGTAATGATTATTTATTTTTAAAAAGTTTTAATTAAAGTTCTTTTTGAGTTTAATGATCTGGAAAAAAATATATTTCCTTATTCTATAAGAACTAATCCAAAAGTTTGATTCTTGCTTGTATTTTTATTTTATGATTGTGTGTACATGCATATTTTAATGGGTAGAAGAATAAGGGGTTAAAAGTTCCTTAAAAAATAAATAAATAAGATCGCAGTATGAAGTGTTAAGGATTGGGTTTGAGCTCGATTTAGTAAATTATAAAAAGCTTGATTAAATTTTGTGCCAGCAGTCGCGGTTAGACTTAGAAGTTGAGTAAAAATATTTCAGTTGGGGTTATTAAGATCGTAGACTTTAATTTGGATTTTTGGTAATAAAAGGTGAAATTGGTTTATTAGGGGTAAATTTAAGTTAAAGATTAGGAATAGAGAGGCTCGGGAGATCAAGGTATAAACTAGGATTAGATACCCTATTATACTTGAAAGATAAAAATGAAACTTGAATATTAAGAGTTATGAGCTTTAAATTCAGAGAATTTGGCGGTATTTTAGTCTTGTTAGAGGAACCTGTTCTATAAGCGATACAACACGTAGGATCTTACTTACTCTTGTTTTTAGCTTGTATACCGTCATTATTAGATAACCTTTATTGGGTGAGTTATTGAATTATAAAAAATTAAATATATTAGATCAAGGTGCAGTTAATGGGTAAGAAGAAATGGGTTACAATAAAATTTGTTTAAACGAATTGATAATTGAAAAACTATTATGAAGGAGGATTTAATTGTAATATAAATTTAATAAGTTTGTATGGTATGAGAACTAAAATATGTACATATCGCCCGTCGCTTCCATTTAAGATGGAATAAGTCGTAACATAGTAGGTGTACTGGAAGGTGTACCTAGAATTACTTTACTTTGGCAGAAATTATGCGTTAAATTTAGAATTTAGTTATATAGGATTATCTATAAGTAAAGGTATTTGAAGTACTGTGATTATTATGATTGTAAGGTATTTAATGTTAATTGTTTGTGTTTTGGTTGGTGTAGCGTTTGTAACTCTTCTTGAGCGAAAAATTTTAGGATATATCCAAATTCGAAAGGGTCCAAATAAGTTGGGATTTATAGGATTGCTTCAACCTTTCTCAGATGCTGTAAAGTTGTTTGTGAAGGAACAGAGTGTACCTTTAATATCAAATTTTTTACCTTATTATTTTTCGCCTGTATTTGGATTGTTTATTGCTTTAATTTTATGGAGTGTAGTACCATACGAGCTAGGCTTATTTAATTTTGATATAAGGGTATTGTTTTTTTTATGTTGTTTAAGCTTAGGAGTGTATCCTTTGATAAGGGCTGGGTGATCTTCAAATTGTAAATATTCTCTATTGGGAAGACTTCGAGCAGTGGCTCAAACCATTTCTTATGAAGTAAGGTTGGCTCTAATTTTATTATCTTATATGTTTTTAACAGGGGGGTTTAGATTTATATATTTTAGTATTTACCAAAGCAATATATGATTTCTTTGATTAACATTTCCTATTTCTATAGTTTGATTAGGTTCATGTTTGGCTGAAATAAATCGTACCCCTTTTGATTTTGCTGAAGGAGAATCTGAACTCGTTTCAGGATTTAATACGGAATATAGTAGAGGGGGTTTTGTATTAATTTTTATGGCTGAATATGTTAGAATTTTGTTTATAAGAGGGGTATCGACTTTATTGTTTTTAGGGGGTAATGTTTTAAGATTTAGGTTTTATGTAAAATTAGTAATGGTTAGATTTTTGTTTATTTGAATTCGGGGAACTTTACCTCGATTACGATATGATAAGTTGATGTATATGGCATGAAAGAGATTTCTTCCTTTATCTTTAAATTTTTTAGTTTTTTTTATAGGATTAAAGCTTATTTTAATTTAAATGAAATTAATTAGTTTTGGGGATTGGAGTAAGTTTCCTATTAATGTTTTCAAAACATTTGTTTTAAAATAAACTAAATACCCATTCGAGTAGAAAATCAGTTAAGGAGGTAAGAAGAGGGTTAAATATATAGTAGGAGAAATAAAGAACAGTAAGTGTTTGTCCTGTAATGATATAGGGGTCTTCAACTGGGCGAGCTCCAATTCATGTTAATAAAAGGATTGTAGAGATAAAAAATCAAAAAAGGATCTGATTTAAAGGGTAAAATGTAAGTCCTTGAAAATTTGATAATGAAGAGAAGGGTAAAATGAAAAGTGCAGCTACAGAGAGCACTAAGGCAATAACACCTCCTAATTTATTAGGAATGGATCGAAGAATGGCGTATGCAAACAAGAAATATCATTCAGGTTGGATATGAATAGGAGTAACTAAGGGGTTAGCGGGTGTAAAATTGTCAGGGTCTCTAAGAAGGTAGGGGTTTAAGAGGGTTAATAGGATTAATAGTATAAATATAATTAAGAAACCTACGATATCTTTAAATGTGAAATAAGGGTGGAAGGGAATTTTGTCTGCTGAAGTGGTTAATCCTAAAGGATTATTGGCTCCAGAATGATGGATAAAAAGAATATGAATAAGGGTTGCTGCGGCGATCAGAAATGGGAGTAAAAAATGGAAGGTAAAGAATCGTGTTAGAGTGGCGTTATCAACTGCGAATCCTCCTCAAATTCATTGAACAAGATCTGTACCAATATAAGGGATGGCAGAGAATAGATTTGTAATTACTGTAGCACCTCAGAATGATATTTGCCCTCAGGGGAGCACGTAACCTAAAAAAGCTGTGGCTATAGTTATAAATAAAATTAGAACTCCAATTATTCAGGCATGAAAAAGAGCGTAAGATCCATAATAAATTCCTCGGCCAATATGAGAATAAATGCAAATAAAAAAGAAAGAGGCCCCATTAGCGTGAAGGGTTCGAAATAATCATCCGTAATTTACATCTCGGCAAATGTGGGCCACATTAGCAAATACTAGATCAATATGAGAAGAGAAATGAATAGATAAAAAAATTCCTGTGGCGATTTGTGCAATTAGACATATGCCTAGAAGTGACCCAAAATTTCATAGAATTGAGATATTTCTTGGAATCGGTATATCAATAAATGCTGAATTTATTAATTTTAGTAAAGGATGGGATTTTCGTAAAGGTGAAGTCATTTGTTTTTAAAATTAAATTTTTATTTGACCTATTTATAATAATGTGAATATATGTTAGTATTAAGAGTTGGGGCTTTTTGTTTTATGATTATGGCAGTTTGTGGGCTTAGGGCATTTATCTCTAATCATAAACATCTGCTAAATGTTTTGTTGGGTTTAGAATTTGTTATATTAAGTGTTTTTGGAATATTAAGGGTCAATATAGCTGGAATTGGTTTAGAAGGTGTGTTTGTAATATTTTTTTTAATTATGGCTGCTTGTGAGGGCGCTTTAGGTTTGTCTTTATTAGTTTCTACTGTTCGTTCACATGGGAATGATTATTTTAGAAGGTTTGGTGTTTTAATATGTTAAAGTTTTTAATGTTGAATATAGTATTGATAGGATTTGTAATGAATTGAGGTTTAGTTCAGATAGGTTTGTTTATCATATGTTTTGTAGTATTAATTAGATTAAATCATGATTTTTATTTTTATAATTTGGGTTACATATTAGGAGCTGATTATTTAAGTTGAATTTTAATTATGTTAAGGGTTTGGGTTGTTATGCTAATATTATACGGAAGAATGGGGGTTAAGAAGGCTAGAAATTTCTTTTCTGGGTTTTTATTAGTAAACTTAGTTTTATTACTGGTTTTGTTTTTAACTTTTAGATCAGTAAATTATTTAATATTTTATATTAGATTTGAGAGGTCATTGGTTCCAATGCTTGTGTTGATTTTGGGTTGGGGGTACCAGCCCGAGCGTATTCAGGCTGGAATTTATATATTATTTTATACTTTATTTGCTTCTTTACCTTTATTAGTATCTTTACTAAGACTATATGAGTTAGTAGGAAGGTTAAATATAGATTTTCTAGTAAGGGGTCCAAGAATTTTTACTTTAGGAGCGCTGTGATATTTTTGTACTGTGTTTGCGTTTATAGTAAAATTACCTCTATTTATATTTCATTTGTGACTTCCGAAGGCTCATGTAGAAGCGCCTGTAGCTGGGTCTATAATTTTGGCGGGGGTATTGTTAAAATTAGGGGGGTACGGCTTGATTCGGGTATTAGGTTTATTTTCAGAAGTTAATAAAATATTTTCTTGGTTGTGAATAAGTTTAGGTATTTTAGGGGGGGTAGTTATTAGTTTAATATGTCTTCGTCAGGTTGATATAAAGTCGTTAATTGCTTATTCTTCAGTGGCCCATATAGGGTTGGTTTTAGGTGGATTAGTGAGGATAAGAAGTTGGGGTTTAAATGGAGCATTAGTGGTTATGGTTGGACATGGTTTATGTTCTTCGGGTTTGTTTTGTTTAGCTAATATGGTTTATGAACGACTCGGCAGCCGAAGGTTAATGATTAGAAAGGGGTTACTAAGTTTTATACCTAGTATAGGATTATGATGATTTTTATTGGCTATTGGGAACATAGCAGCACCTCCTACGTTAAATTTGATGGGAGAGATTAGCTTGATCATTAGGGTAGTAAGGTGAAGTAAGTTAATTATAATTGGAGTAGGAATTTTATCTTTTTTTAGAGCTGCATATACTTTGTATATATATTCTTTAAGACAACATGGATTGTTTGTAAATTCTTTGTATTCTTGTTGTAGGGGGAAGATAAGAGAGTATTTTGTTTTGATAATACATAGAGTGCCCTTAAATGTAATGTTTACTAAAGGTGTGTTAGTTTTATCTTGTTTGTAGAATAAGGTGGCTGAGTTGGAGGCGTTAGATTGTAAATCTAAGAAGAAGTTTAAACTTCCTTATTAAAGGTTAAATAAGATTTAAAAGATTTGACTTTTTTTTACAGCTTTGAAGGATGTTAGTTTAATTAACTTAAAATCTTAAATAATTAAAAGGGAGGACGGGATAAGAAGTCCAAATAGGTTAAATGAATTTCATAAGGGAGAATAAAAAGTATTGAGATTTTCGCTGGTTAAGTTTCATTTGCTTTGGGCATACGAGATTGATATAGAAGTTAAAGAAAGTCGAATATAAAAGTAAAGGGTTACTAAGGAGGATAGAAGAAGAACCAGAAGTGAGAATAGGAAAGAAGAAAGGATTATTTCTTGAATAATAATTCATTTAGGAATGAATCCGGAAAAAGGAGGTATACCCCCAAGAGAATAAAGTCTAAATATTGAAACAATTTTAGATATATATCTGGAGTTTGAGTTAATTAAATGAGAAAAGTAAAATGATTGGAGAGATATAAAATATAGTGAAATTGAGGATGATATTAATGCATATATAAAGAAGTAAATGATTCATGAAGTTTCATTAATTGATATGGCGATAAGTATCCAAGATATATGATTGATAGATGAGTAAGAGAGAATTTTTCGTAAAGAGGTTTGGTTTATCCCTCCTAGGGCGCCAATTACTGCACAAGTTAGTGCTGAAACAAAAATAAAGGTATTTGTGAAAAATCTTATAGATAAGTAGGAGATTAGAAATATAGGAGCTAGTTTTTGAATAGTTATTAGAATAATTGCCTGGATTCAATTAAGACCCTCTATAACTTGTGGAAATCAAAAATGGAATGGTGCTGCTCCTAATTTTAGGAGCAAAGCTAAAGAAATAGCCAGGAGAGCAAACCTTGAGTTAAGAGGTGTTAATGAAGAAGCTAAAATAATAATTGCTGATCCAAGAGCTTGGATTAGAAAATATTTTAAGGCTGCTTCTGATGGAAGTTGATTATTTTTTGATGAAATTAAGGGAATAAAAGATATAAGATTTAATTCTAATCCAATTCAGGCTGAAAATCAGGAAGAAGAAGAGATGGATAAAAGTGTTCCTGACAATAATGAAAGGGAAAATATAATTTTGGATGAGGAGAATGGCACTAAAAAGAGAGAGATTTACTCTCATAAATGAGGTATGAGCCCATTAGCTTATTTAGCTTATCTTTAAGGTTGCATAAAAGTGTAGAGAGCACGAGAAGCTTTGATCTTTTAGGAATTGGTGTAATTCCAATGTATGCATTGACTAATTCAATGGAGGATTAAATTAATTGCTAAGGTTTAATGTAAAAATGATACGAAATATATCCTTGTTATTTAGAATTTTTAAAAAATTCTTTTAGAATTAATTAAAAAAAAATCGTAAATAAAAATTTATATTTTATTATTTTTTAAAAAAGGGGGGTAAAAAATTTATTTATTATATATATATTCAAATATATGTTTATAACTTTATTTTGAAGTAATATAAAATAAGAAGACTTTATATCTACTTAAATAAGATTATAAGTCTTATTGGAAAATAAGTAATTAACCCCTTATAAAGAAGAATTCTCCCTCAAGGTCGAGGGTTCTTCTTTATAGGGGGTTAACTACTACTATAGATCTTGTACATTTAAGGGGAGATATTCCTAGTATAATGTATTAGGTAATATCAGGAGAAGCTTAGTTTTATAGTAACATATCAGGAAGATATACTGAAATGTTATATATAGTTTTATGTGTATATAAGTTGAATATAAGATAATTCGTCGATGAACTCAATACATATCTAGAAATGTATATATATAAGATGAGAGTATAATTAAAATGATAAACGGCGACATTTTGTGTGATTAATAATTTAACTATAGAAAAAAATTGTTCTTTAGAAATTAAAAGCTAGATTTAGGGGTACCACCCCCCTTCAAAAAATAGAAGTCGTTAAATTCCCTATAAAATATTATAATATTCTTTTAGAATTAAAATAAACTTTTTACTTTATTTATTTTTAAGATGATCTGGTGACTTTTTTCAATTGAGCTACCAAAATAAAGCTAAAAATTAGCGTTTCACTTACGTTGAAAAGGTTATCGTGAGGGACGATTTATTTTGAGATTCTAAGGAAGTTTGCTAAAAAAAGTGTAAGAAAAATATTTTAGAGATTTAAGTATATAAATAGAAATAAGGTTTTGGCAATAGATGAAAGTACTGTGAAGGAAAATTGAAATATATTTAAAAGATATTAGTGGTAAAGTATAAATAAAATTTAGTACCTTGTGTATTAGGGATATTTTATATTAAGCAATTATATTTATTTTTCCCGAAATAAGGATAGCTAAGCTGGGGAGTAAGTTTTTGTGTCAAAAAGATTTAAAACTTCATCTTAGTAGTGAAATGTTAATCGTGCTTTAAGATATCTGGTTTTTTTTGAAAAAAATTTAATTTTTTCTTTATTTAAAGGAGAAGTAAAGTATAGGGGTAGAGGGGCAAAGCTCTTTATCTCATAATTTATATTATAGGAATACAGAAGATTAGTGTTGAACTAGGCTTAGAGGTAGCTATGTTTTCAAAGGGTTATACCTGGAATATTTGTGATGAATATTTATGTATTTTTTATGGGTAGTAAAAAAAAGTTTTTTGAGATTAAATTTTAAAATTTAAAATGAATATATTAGTATATAATAATTTTGTTTAATATTTTTATTAACAGGATTAATAAATTTTTTAAAATGTTTGATAAAACAAAGGAATTCGGCAAAGAATATATTTCCGCCTGTTTATCAAAAACATGTCTGTATGAAAGTTTTATAAAGTCTGGCCTGCCCGTTGGCGAAACTGAAAGGCCGCGGTATTATGACCGTGCGAAGGTAGCATAATCATTAGTCTTTTAATTGGAGGCTGGAATGAATGGTTGGACGAGAAATAAGCTGTCTTTGTTTTATAAATTGAATTTAACTTTTAAGTGAAAGGGCTTAAATGGATTAAAGGGACGATAAGACCCTATAAAGTTTATACATCCAAATGATTGAAAATAATTAAGAAAATTAAAGTTTATTATTAGGGAGATGTTTAGTTGGGGCGACTAGGATATAAGTTAATTTAACTGTCCTAAATTAAAATCAAAGATATTTGAGTTTGTGATCCTTTTTTAGGATTAAAGAACAAGTTACTTTAGGGATAACAGCGTAATTTTTTTTGAGAGTTCTTATCGACAAAAGAGTTTACGACCTCGATGTTGAATTAAAAGTTTCTCTGGAGTGTAGCAATTCTAGGAGAAGGTCTGTTCGACCTTTAAATTTTTACATGATTTGAGTTCAGACCGGCGAGAGCCAGGTTGGTTTCTATCTTTTAAGAAGTATAAAATTGTTTTAGTACGAAAGGATTAAATAGTTGAAATAGTTTTCATTTAAATTGGAATTTAGTTAGTATTTTAGCTAAAAAATAAATTTCAGAAAAAAAAGCTAGGCTTTTATCTTTAATTTCCAAAATTAATATTTTTTAAAACTATTCTCTGGGTTAGAGTTTTGAGGGTCGAAGAGGACTAGACGAAATGTTGATAATTTTGACTACAACGATCAAGGTAAGTAGGAGGTAGGAAATTATTAAAATAGTAAGATAAATTGAGGGGAACGAATAGATAGGACTAGGGTGAAGATAGATGAAGTCAATTTTATTTTCGAGGGTAAGAGATAAAGGTGAGTTAAAAAATTTTGATGGATACAATATTGGGTCTGTAAGAGTTAATAGGAGGGATAAAATTAGGAAGGGTAAGATTAATACTATGTATTTAAAATTAATTTTAAATGTTTCGTTGGAGGCTAATGAGGAAATATAAATAAAAAGAATCAATATACCTCCTAAAAAAATGAGAAAAAGAATATATGAGAATCAGAAAGAGGAGTTAAATAATCCTGACAGGATACAGATTAGAATTGTTTGGATTAGAAGTGTTAGTCCTATGGAAAGAGGATGAGTTAAGGTTGAAAATAAAATTGAGGTACCTAGGGTGAAGGGAAGAATGAAATATAGGATTTTATAAAGTATATAAAGTTTTAAGAAATATATTTCATCTTTGGTTTACAAGACCAAAATTTTTTTTAAACTATTAAAACCCTAATTTAAAAATTTAAATAGTTTAACAAAAATGCTGGTCTGTGGTGCCAGAGATATAATTAGTTATTTTAAATTATGTTATGGGGAATTCACAGTCATTTAGTAAGGTTAGTTTTTTTAGGACTCATATCATTTATTTTTATCTGTTTAAGTTTAGTGAGGTTAAATTCAGGATTAAGGCATGTAATCGAGTGGGATATTATTTCGTTGCATTCCTCTTCTATTGTGGTAACTTTGGTTTATGATTGGATTAGAACTTTATTTTTGGGTGCTGTTTTATTTATTTCTTGTATAGTGATGTATTATAGTGGAGATTATATACATGGAGATAAAAGGTATAATCGGTTTATATATTTGGTTCTTGCTTTTGTTTTATCAATAGGAGCTTTAATTATTAGGCCTAATTTGATTAGGATTCTTCTGGGTTGGGATGGGTTAGGATTAATTTCTTATGTGTTAGTTATCTATTACCAGAATGAAAAATCTGCTAATGCTGGAATATTGACGGTTCTGTCGAATCGTGTAGGGGATGTAGGTATTCTTTTAAGGATTTCTCTTCTGTTTGCCTTAGGAGGTTGAAATTTTATTTTTTCTAGCGAGTATCTAGGGGATAATTTTTTATTATTAAAAGTTTTGGTGTGTGTAGCTGCTATAACTAAAAGAGCTCAAATTCCGTTTTCGGCTTGGCTGCCAGCAGCCATGGCAGCCCCTACTCCAGTCTCGGCCTTAGTTCATTCTTCAACTTTAGTAACGGCGGGTGTTTATATTTTAATTCGGTTTAGAGGGTCTTTAGAGGGATCTTTTATTCAAGCTTTTTTGTTAATTGTTTCTTGTTTGACGATATTTATAGCAGGGTTGGGGGCAAATTTTGAATTTGATTTAAAGAAGATTATTGCTTTATCCACTTTAAGTCAATTAGGGGTAATAATAAGTATTCTGTCTCTTGGATTTATTGATCTTGCTTTTTTTCATTTACTTACTCATGCTCTGTTTAAAGCGTTATTGTTTATATGCGCAGGTATGGTTATTCATAGAGTGAAAGAATATCAGGATATTCGAAATATAGGAAGGTTAGTGGTTTGTATGCCTTTTACTAGAGTTTGTATGAATTTGGCTAATTTAGCTTTATGTGGTATACCTTTTTTGGCAGGATTTTATTCAAAGGATTTGATTTTGGAAGTGGCATTTATAAGCGAGATTAATTTTTTAAGGTTTATTTTATATTCTTTAGCTACGGGTTTAACAGTGTGTTACACTTTTCGGTTAGTTTTTTATAGATTAAGTTCTATATGTAATATAAGTTCGATGATGTTCGTTAGAGAGGACTATAGTATAATGATGAGGGGAATTATGGCGTTGAGGATTGGTGCAGTAATTGGAGGTTCTAGTTTAGCTTGAATTGTTTTTCCGGAATCCTATATAATTTGTTTGAGAGTTTTGTTTAAAGTCTTGGCATTATTAGTGAGGGGAGTGGGCGCTTTAATTGGTTATATTGTTAATATGGTAAGGGTAAGATATAATCCAAAAGTTTTAGAATCTTATTCATATGTTGTGTTTATAGGTTCAATGTGGTTTATGCCTATTTTATCTACGTTAAGGTTATCTCGTTTAAGGTTAAATTGAGGAGGTTCTTTTTTTAAGGTTGGAGATAAAGGTTGATCTGAATATTTTGGGGGCGAGGGTAGTTTTTTTAGATTAGTGTTTAGTTCTGGTTACTTGCAGTTTAGTCAGGAGAATATGGTTATAACATACATAAAAAGCTTTCTCGTGTGAATTATTATTGTATTTTTTATTTTTATATAACTTATATATTTAAAGATTATAATATTGCGTTGAAGTTGCAAAGGTGGCGATTGCCTGTAGGTAAATATTTTTAGAAGAGAAATCTTCAACTTTACAATGAAAATGTAATATGTTTGTTACACCATAAAAAAGAGAAGTTAACGGAATTTAACCGCTAAGGAATTAAGTTAGAAGCTTTCTCCTTGACATAGATCTCTTTAATGGGAAAGGTGTATTCAGTTCTATCATTAACAGTGATAAGCCTCATTTTTGGCTTCCATTAAAATTAGAGGTTTAGACCAAAGTTTAGGCCGAAACTAAATGCAAATTTTCGCTTTCTAATTTGAAAAAGGTTTAATACACTTTATGAATGCAAATCATATGTCATAATTGACTACAATTCCAGTTGGATCATTCTAATGCTCCTTTTTGTCATTCGAAGTATAGCCCTAAAAGTAGGATAGAAAGGAAAAATAATCCTGAAAATCTTCAAGAAAAAATGTTAGTAAAGGGGGTCACTGAGGCCAACGGGAGTAAAAGGGTGATTTCTACATCAAAAATCAAAAAGATAACAGCAATTAAGAAGAATCGTAACGAGAAGGGTAGTCGTGCAGAAGTTTTAGGATCGAATCCGCACTCGAATGGTGATATCTTTTCTCGGTCAAGAACAGTTTTTTTTGATAAAATTGATGAAAGAAATATAATTAAGACCGTTAAAGTTAATGTTATTAGGACAATTAAGTAGATAACTAAGATTAATTTTTCTAAAAATTAGACTTTTTAGTTGGAAGCTAAATGTACATACTATACTAAAAAATTATCTTCCCCATCAATAAATGAAAACATAGAGGAATAATCATACTACATCTACGAAATGTCAGTATCAAGCGGCAGCTTCAAAACCAAAGTGATGGTTGTTTGAGAAGTGGCATTTATAAAGACGGTAAAAACAGACAGAAAGAAATGAAGTTCCAATAACTACATGAAGGCCGTGAAATCCAGTTGCTACAAAAAAGGTAGTTCCATAAATTGAGTCTGCAATTGAAAAAGATGCTTCAATATATTCATAAGCTTGTAATGAGGTAAAGTAAATTCCTAGAATAATAGTGAGGCCTAAACTTTGAATTGCTTCTGAATGGTTGGAATTAAGAATCGCATGGTGTGCCCAAGTTACGGTTGCTCCTGAGGAAAGAAGGATGGTGGTATTGAGAAGGGGTACTTGGAAGGGGTTAAAAGGTTGGATCCCCTCTGGGGGCCAGAATATACCAATCTCAATTGTTGGGGAAAGTCTTCTATGAAAGAAAGCTCAGAAGAAAGAGAAAAAAAATAAAACTTCAGAAACAATAAAGAGAATTATACCCCATCGGAGTCCTTTTATAACAACTTGGGTATGGAGTCCTTGATAAGTACCTTCACGTGTTACATCTCGTCATCATTGAATTATAGTTAGAAGAATAGGAATAAATCTAAAAAAAAGTAGGTCGGGATTGAATTGATGAAATCATTTAATTAGACCTGATGTAAGGAGTATAGCACTGATGGATCCTGTTAGGGGTCATGGGCTTATATCTACTAGGTGGTATGCATGGTGTCTGTGTGATGACATTAGTTTACTTCTCTAGCGTATAGTGTTCTAAGCACTGCGAAGACATAGGATTGAATAATTGCAACGGCAGATTCTAATATCAAAAGTAGGATTTGGGCTACAATTAGAATGGATAAAAGTTTTATTGACAGTAGAGGACCTATATTTCCTAAAAGAGTTAGCAGAAGATGACCTGCAATTATATTGGCAGCCAAGCGAATGGCTAATGTTCCAGGCCGAATAATATTTCTAATTGTTTCGATAAGTACTATAAAAGGTATTAATACTCTTGGGGTTCCTTGTGGAACCAAATGTGCAAGTATATATTGAGTGTGGTTTAATCAACCAAATAAAATAAATGACAATCAGAGTGGGAGAGCTAGGGTTAAAGTTATAGTCAGGTGTCTAGAGCTAGTAAAAATATAAGGTAGAAGACCTAAAAAATTATTGAAAAGAATAAATCTAAAGAGTGATACGAGTAGAAGGGTTAAACCCAGGTTGGAAGGACCTAGAATTGTTTTAAATTCATTGTGAAGAGTGTGGATGATTTTTGATCATAGAAGGAGTCAACGGGAGGGCGAAGCTCAAAAAAAAATAGGGATAAATAGATAACCTAAAAATGTCGATAGTCAATTAATATTTAATGAAAAAAGACTTGAAGAGGGTTCAAAAATTGAGAATAATCTCGTTATCATTTTCAAGATTTATTAGAAAAAATTGGCTTCAGGGGAGCTGTTTCTGTTTTAATTGGGGGTCGAGAAAAGTAATTTAGAATTGAAAATAAAAGGTAACCCAAAATAAATATTAGAAATAAATTGAATCAGAGCAATGGACTTATTTGAGGCATATAAAAATATCGGGAAGACTACTTTAGCTTGACAAGCCAATGTTATAAATTAACTAATTTTTAAGTCACTAGAAGTAGGTTATAGCTACTTTATTAGGTTTAAAAGACCTAAACTTATAAAGTTATCTAGAGCTCTTGAGTGGTGCAACTAAGAGAATAGTTCAGAATTATTGGAAATTCAACTCAAGAATGAATCGACTGAAATTCTCTCAATTAAAATGGGTATAAATCTGTGATTTGCACCACAGATTTCTGAGCATTGACCATAAAATAGACCTGGCCGGTTAATTAGAAATCTAATTTGATTTAATCGTCCAGGAATGGCATCGGCTTTTACGCCTAAAGAGGGAATCGTCCAGGAATGGATTACATCCGCCGCTGAGATAATAAGTCGAATTTGAGTGTTGAAGGGAATAGGAACACGATTATCAACATCTAGGAGACGAAAGTTTGAGTTGGATATGGGATCATAGGGTATTATATAGGAGTCAAATTCGATATTTAGAAAATCTGAATATTCATATGATCAGTATCATTGATGTCCAATAGTTTTAATTGTAATTCTTGAGTTATTTGTTTCATCTAGTAGGTAAAGAAGACGAAGAGATGGCATGGCAATAAAAATAAGAATAATGGCTGGTAGAATTGTTCAAATAATTTCAATTTCTTGGTTTTCTAAAAGGAATCGGTTAATAAGTAGGTTGAAAACTGAGTTTACCATGATATATCCTACTAATGTGGTAATAAGGATGAGAATAAATATAGTATGATCATGAAAATATATTAATTGCTCCATTAATGGGGAGGCTCTGTCTTGAAGTCCTAAAGATCCTCATGTTGGCATTTCTAAAAGAAGAAAATACTTCCTAGTAGGAGCTTAAATCCTATACATCTGTCTGTCATTTTAGATAGTTAGAGATTAGGGGAATTTCTGCATACCTGTGATCGGCAGGGGGGTAGGAATGTTGTCACTCAATTGATGAGGTAAGAGATATTGGGAAGGTGACTTGGCGTTTTGAAACGAAGGCTTCTCAAACAATAATTATAAATCAAAAAACTGCTACTAAAGAAATAAGAGATCCAATTGACGATACAATGTTTCATGATGTGTACCCGTCTGGGTAGTCTGAGTAACGTCGAGGTATACCATTAAGACCTAGGAAGTGTTGGGGAAAAAAAGTTAAATTAACTCCTAAAAATATAGTTAAAAAGTGGGGTTTTAATCAGGAGGGGTTAAGAGAAAAGCCTGTGAAGAGAGAAAATCAGTGAACAATACCTCCGAAAATTCCAAATACCGCACCTATGGATAGGACATAGTGAAAGTGAGCTACGACGTAGTAAGTGTCATGAAGAATAATATCAATTGAAGAGTTTGATAAGATTACTCCTGTTAATCCACCCACTGTAAATAGGAAAATAAATCCTAAACTTCATAGGAGGGACGGAGAATAAGAGAATTGGGATCCTTGAAGGGTTCTTAATCACCTAAAGATTTTGATTCCAGTTGGAATAGCAATAATTATAGTAGCGGATGTGAAATATGCTCGGGTATCAACGTCTATTCCTACTGTAAATATATGATGTGCTCAAACTAGGAATCCAAGAATTCCAATTGCTGTTATAGCGTAAATTATACCTAAGGTTCCAAATGCTTCTTTTTTTCCTGATTCTTGTGTTACAATATGTGATACTATTCCAAAAGCAGGTAAGATTAAAATATAAACTTCTGGGTGGCCAAAGAATCAAAATAGATGTTGATAGAGAATTGGGTCACCTCCGCCAGCTGGATCAAAGAATGTTGTATTAAGATTTCGATCTGTAAGGAGTATGGTAATTGCTCCTGCAAGAACTGGTAGGGACAGTAGTAACAAGATGGCTGTAATAAAGACTGATCATACAAATAAGGGTATACGGTCTATGGTTATTCCTCTAGTTCGTATGTTAATTGCTGTGGTTATGAAATTGACGGCTCCTAGAATAGAAGACACACCGGCCAGGTGGAGGGAAAAGATACCAAGATCTACTGAAGCTCCAGCATGGGCAATAGTTGCTGCTAAGGGTGGGTAAACAGTTCATCCTGTACCTACTCCTCTTTCTACTATTCCTCTTGTTAAAAGAAGGGTAAGAGAAAAAGGAAGAAGTCAAAATCTTATGTTATTTATTCGAGGAAATGCTATATCTGGAGCTCCTAGTATAAGGGGTACGAGTCAATTCCCAAATCCTCCGATTATAATGGGTATTACTATAAAGAAGATTATTACGAAGGCGTGAGCTGTGACAATAACGTTATAGATTTGATCATCTCCAATAAGACTACCTGGTTGTCCTAGTTCGGCTCGAATAATAAGTCTTAATGAGGTTCCTACTATACCCGATCAAGCACCAAAGATGAAATATAAAGTTCCAATGTCTTTATGATTTGTTGAGAAAAACCATCGTTGCGTTGGCTTTAT